AGATGGGATCAGTAAACGGAAATTCACTGAAACTCAATCTTTGTGAGATCGTCAATATTGTACCAAAGGTATTTTTAGAGTATACCGAATCAGTATAGCTATCCTTCTTCTGACACAGCAACGCAATTTCAAACAGTATATCGACACGAAGTGCTAGATAATTTCTTTCTTCTTCTTGCTTGTCGATGTATAACCACGTATCATGCAATAGAAAATTCCTCAAATTCCTGGAATATAATAAATATAATATATAATATAGGGGTTCTATTATTGGCTTGGGCCTAGAAACCTAAGATCAGGTAACCCGTGAATCCAACGAGTTGGTTTATAATAATTCATGAAGGAAATTATCATATTTCCGCAAGTCAATTAGATGCGAAATCTAAAAATTTACTTTTTTTTCGTAGTTGCACAAGGGGTTTTGTTTTTTGTTGTAAGCCCTCCTTTTTTTTTAAGGAATTGCTTAGTCGTCTAGTAACAAGTAATAGTAGTCGATAGTATTAGATATAGATAAAAAAAAAGAGCAAAGAATAAAATAAAAAAATTCTACTAATCAATATTTGTGAGGCGGCCTTTCTTGTATTCTTGTATTAGATCCAAAGGGTTTTTCTTGACCTAACTACAAAGATGATGAATCGATTTCTTTTTCGTTTCTACTCTTGGCCTGCCGCTCTATTTTTGTGAATACCGTTTAGAATATTAGAATAATTGATGAATCAAAAAATTTCAATTGAACTTAATTATTTCAATTGGTATTTTTGCTTATCCTCGTCTCGTTTAAAAATTGAAACTTAGGTAAGTGCTTTATAAACATATGTATAAAAAGAACATATTTCATTTAGCCCCTTCATGCCTACTATAACTAGTTATTTCGGTTTTTTATTAGCGGCTTTAACTATAACCTCAGCTTTATTTATCGGTCTGAGTAAGATACGACTTATTTGAAAATTAATTGAATGAACGAACAATTCATAAAAACAAAGCTTTCTGTCCTATTTCATATATTCTATAATATTCTATAGTTCCTTACCGTGTTAATTATCAATTATTAATTATTGATATTCATGGGCAATAGAGATTAATATTTAGGGATAGATATTACCTTTCTTTTTCTCCTTTCAAATAAATTGAAATGATTGAAGTTTTTCTATTTGGAATCGTCTTAGGTCTAATTCCTATTACTTTGGCTGGATTATTCGTAACCGCATATTTACAATACAGACGTGGTGATCAGTTGGACCTTTGATTAATTACCATCTCTTTTTTTGACTGACCCCTTTCTTTAATTCTTTAATTTTTCTTTAATTTAATTCTTTAATTTTTCTTTAATTTTATAATTTTAATTTAATAATTTAATCCAAAGAGGTCAAATTCTAATTGCTGTTCAATTTTTTTTTTTCAGTTCGGTGTAATTTTTCGACCTAATTTTCAGTTCAGTGTAATTTTTCGACCTAATAAGAGCGGAATCGCGCTCTGTAGGATTTGAACCTACGACATTGGGTTTTGGAGACCCACGTTCTACCGAACTGAACTAAGAGCGCTTTCTTATCATAATAAATAAGACTGTAAAAAAAAGATTCTTTTATTTTATAACCCCAATACATCGCGCACACCTATACTATCATATATCATATATAATATGGGAAAATGATAGATTATGTATGCTTAATTTTAATCAATCTAAAACTACTCCCTCGTTACTGCTCAAAGGAGAAGTAATAGGTAGGGATGACAGGATTTGAACCCGTGACATTTTGTACCCAAAACAAACGCGCTACCAAGCTGCGCTACATCCCTTTCAATTGGCCTACAATGTCATTGTAGAGAATCCCTGTCTTGTTTTCCACACCTTTATTTCATCTATTGATATACAAAAATTATCTTTCCATTTCCTCTTTTTGGTCTCATATCATATAAGAACCATATATCATATAAGAACCATATTAATGAATAGTAAATGAATATCTTTGGCGGGAATTCTCAGGCGGAAAGGGACCTATTTTGCTGTTTTAAGAAATGGAAAATCTTATCTATCGAATCATTGTACATTTAAATTTGAACTTTGAATTAGGAATTCCGGGTACAAATATACAAATACAAGTGGTCTTTAACCACACATACATGTGATTATATATGTATTACCTTAATGTAATACGATAAAGAAGGAGGATTAAAAATGCGAGATCTAAAAACATATCTTTCCGTAGCACCGGTACTAAGTACTCTCTGGTTCGGTTCTTTAGCGGGTTTATTGATAGAAATCAATCGTTTCTTCCCGGATGCGTTAACATTCCCTTTTTTTTAATTCTAGTTATTGCTACGGGACGGGGCGAAAAAGATTAGATCGAGATACAATCAAATATCTGTGACTACTCTCTCGCCCCCCTTTATTTTTATTTTCGTTTTTTTTTAGAATTAGATAAAATAAATAAGGAAGGTAGAACGAAAAAAGTGGATTCAACCTCACCGAAATTCGGGTTCAAGCTCCTAGTAGAGCGAAAAGAGAAATGCGGCTGGAACAACAGTATCCTACAAGATACTTAAAGAAAATACCGTACCCGTAGTACTGTTATTTGATTCTAAATAGAGTTAGAAATCATTGTATTACTTATTCTTATTATTTACTATTACTATAAATCTATATTGATTTACTATATTGATTGCAACGAAATCTTTCAGGATTTGGTTTTGAGTTAGCAACTTTTATTTATTTTTTTTTTTCATTCCTTTCTTCTTCGCTTTTGATCGGAAAATAGAAAAGTTGGGTGAATTAAAAACTCAAAGGAGGTTCATGGCCAAGAGTAAAGATGTCCGAGTAACGATTATTTTGGAATGTACCAGTTGTGTTCGAAACGGCCTTAATGTTAATAAGGAATCAACGGGCATTTCCAGGTATATTACTCAAAAAAATCGACACAATACGCCTAGTCGATTGGAGTTGAAGAAATTCTGTCCCTATTGTTACAAACATACAATTCACGGGGAGATAAAAAAATAAATCTGCTCGTATATGTCACCCCTTCCCGAGAATATGAAAATATGACAGAAAATTATGACATATGACATTAGGTTATAATATATTAAGTATATAATTATATAATTAGTTATAGATATAACGCATATTTTATTTATATGCATATTCTATTTTTTTATGCATATTCTATTTTTTTATATTTATTATTAATATTATTACATATCATTATTATTAATATTATTACATTATTATTAATATTATTACATTATTATTAATATTATTACATATCATATATTTAAATTTATATATATTTAATATATATTTAAATAATAATAATAAATAAATAATAATAAAATAAACAAACCAAATCCTGTTTATTATATTCATTCTATAATTCTATAATTAAATTTGAATTAAATTTGAATTTTATTTTGAATTTTATACGATCAAAATAGGATTTTAGAAATAGAGAAGAAATAGAGATAGGATTCTTTTTAGAAATAAGGAATAAAGAAATCATGGATAAATCCAAGCGACTCTTTCTTAAATCCAAGCGATCTTTTCGTAGGCGTTTGCCCCCGATCCAATCGGGGGATCGAATTGATTATAGAAACATGAGTTTAATTAGTCGATTTATTAGTGAACAAGGAAAAATATTATCTAGGCGAGTAAATAGATTGACCTTAAAACAACAACGATTAATTACTATTGCTATAAAACAAGCTCGTATTTTATCTTCGTTACCCTTTCTTAATAATGAGAAACAATTTGAAAGAAGCGAGTCGACCGCTAGAACTACTGCTCTTAGAACCAGAAATAAATAGGCTTACCCCTTGCAATTGATTCAAAATTATCAAACGTAGACTGATGCTTTATTCAAAAAATCTGATAATCAAAAGAAAAAAAATAATAAATAAAAGAATCGAATCTGGTTGGGGAAGAAAAAGAAATCTTTTTTTTTATTGAGCGTCTTCGCTCATCTTGTTTTGATGACCTTATCAGAATCAGAATTTTTTATCATATTAATTTTAATTTCTACTCTACCTTCCCCGAGTTCATTCTCGAGGGAACCCTATTTCATTTAAAGCATTTCGTTGGATTCCTTCCGATATCCTTATTTTATAATCTCGTTGGAAATCATATAAAGACAATTCCTATTTGAGATAGCTATTTGTGCAAGTATTTTACGATTCAGAAGCAACTGTTTCTTGTACAGATTGTGTATTAATCTACTATAACTATAGGATACCCCCATTCCGCGAATTACTGCATTTATTCGAGTAATCCACAAACGACGAAAATCTCTTTTTTTCCTATCTCTATCCCGATGAGCCGAAACCAAAGCTCTTATTCTTTGTTGAGTAATAGTTCGAGTAAGTCTTGAATGAGCCCCTCGAAAGCTTGATGCAAATAAACTAATTTTTTTTCGACGTCTCCGAGCTATATATCCCCGTTTAATTCTGGTCATTGAATAAAAGAAATTTTGATGAATAACTAATTCTTTCTTTCAGTTATTCTTTTCTAGTCTATTAATAACAAAACGGATTCTTCCAATGTATAAAATAAAAATTCCAATGGCTTTTGCTACTATAACCGTCCCGACCACGATTTTTCCTTTTTTCTAGGCATTTCCGCCTTGAAATAAGAAATTGTATTGATACTAGGTATCAAAAAAAGCATATTAACTAAAATAAAGGAGTAAATAGAAATGGATAAATAAATAGTGGGTTCCATCGTTTCTATGGTTACTTCTTAAACGGTGAGGCCCTCTCTATACACCGGAGCCCATTCCTTCAATTTAATTGGTAACTTGTACAGTTCACACTCTTCGGCTCTACTCATAAATTTTCCAGTAATAGATCTTTCACAACGAGATCTAGCTTATACAGTAACGGTATGTAAGTATGAGGATTAATTGGGTAGCTGACCCTGTTAGTCCGTTCTTTGCAAGAGTCAAAGCATAATCTTTTTGCTTTTTAAATAGGATTTTCCCCGCTTAATGGATAAGCATTTGCTACCAATGGGGAATTTTTTCTCATCTTAAATCCCAAGATTGGATTTGCGCCAACGGAAACCATAAATTTCATATACAATAGAAGGATATGGTAGATCTATCTTTTTTCGATAGTGAACGGAAGAACCCCATTCTATTCACTGGTACTGATCGTTGATACTGAAAAAATTGTTTCTTTTTTCTCAGCCCATGATCTGAACAAGTCGCACATACACCCTAGTACATGTTCCTCGGCGCTGAGGACATCCCCCAAGAGCAGGGGATTTCGTGACATTTCTAATTGGCTGTCTTGCATTTCTAATAAGTTGTTTAATAGTTGGCATACTGAATCATATACATAATAGACTGGTTTAGATCGATCCTAACCAAATGATTCTGAATTACTTCTTTTTCTATTTAAAAGATTAATAAATTCTATTTAAAAGATTAATAAAATATTAGCCCCTTAGGCTTACGTTAAGAAGGAAAGGAATAAGAGGGATTAAATTAATCTTAATTAAATTGTGGATTGGTGTTAAACCGTTGCTATTTGTTATGTAACCGCTACATGATCCACAATTCCATGAGCTTGGGCTTCTGTTGCTGACATAAAAACATCTCTTTCCATGTCTTCGGATACAACCCATAAGGGCTTGCCCGTTCTTTGTACATAAACCCTTGTGAGGCTTTCGCGAAGTTTCAGTAGTTCTTCCGCTTCCAGGATAAATTCTCCCGTTTGTGCCTCATAAAAAGAACTAGCAGGTTGATGGATCATTACCCTGATAATATAACATAATAAAAGGTTTCACATAATGAGGCGAGAAGAATAGCTAAAGAATAATAAGAAAAAGATAGAATTGAACAACCGTACAGGCATTTTTTGCGCATTGCATACGGCTTTACAATGGAATTCTCTTTTTTTTTCTTTCATCGAAAAAAGAAAAAGAGAAAATATAGAGTCTATTAGACCCGATCAATAAAGAATCCAATTACCACCCTTCTTTTTTTTTTTTGATAAAGTTAAAAAATACTATGATGGCTCCGTTGCTTTATATATTTATTATTTATTTCGTCTGTGATTCAGCAATCCCAAAGTTTCTTTTTTTTTTTCAAAAAAAAAAAATAGTCTTTTTTTTCGTACTCTTTTATTTTTATATTTATAACATAAATATTGTTAATAGCCTCTCGTGTGAAAAGAAAAAAAGTTTGTGACGCTGAGATGGGCCCACGACAGCTAAGATAAAATTGGAAATGCCCTTTCTCTCATACTACTCTTTCGATACATAATCTAATATTTTGAAAAAAAAAAGAAATAAAAAAAAATTCATATCGAATTCGAAGTGCCATGCTATTATTACTTACTAATTCATATTTCATATGGCGAAGGCATAGTCTTCCTTTTTCTTTCCATCAAATAAAAAAAACTCATTGGCGCCGAGCGTGAGGGAATGCTAGACGTTTGGTAATTTCTCCTCCGGCCAGGAGAAAAGATCCCATTGAAGCAGCCAATCCCATGCATATTGTATGTACATCTGGTTGCACAAATTGCATAGTATCATAAATAGCTACTCCGGGTATTACCCATCCGCCAGGAGAGTTTATAAACAAATACAGATCTTTGGTATCATTCTCTATACTGAGGTATACCATAAGACCAATAAGTTGATTCGAGATCTCGCTATCAACCTCTTGGCCTAAAAAAAGTAATCTTTCTCGATAAAGTCGGTTGATTAGGATAAAATTGTATCCCTTAGTAGCCGTACGGGCACCTTTTGATGCATACGGTTCAACAAAAATTGCGAAAAAAAAAATCAATGTGTAGATTCCAGCCATCCTTCGTTTTTTCTAGTGGGCCCTTTCTAACTTCTAATTTTTAATGAAGGGGCTTTTTCTTACATTTTTTAAATCAAATGAAATTCAAAATGAAATTAAAGAAAGATGAGTTTTGGCCCGTTTTCCTATAATATAGAAAAAATTGGCTAAACTTATTGCACAAACTTTTCATTGATCTATTTTTTTTTTCATTGGGATTCAATCCAAATCACGATGTCATTTTCTTGTTCCTGAATGGGTTTCATAAATTTTTTATTCAATTTTTTTTAGGTTTATGCTCTACTCCGAGGAAAAATATGCCCGATTTTGATTTGCGCATATAGGACAAATGACCTAATACCACGTCTTTTTGCTATGATTTCATTATTTATATTTTCATTTTATATTTTAATTGAATTAATTGAATTATATTTTCATTTTATATTTTAATTGAATTCCTTTTTCTTTCACGTTTTCCGCCAAATATTCAACGTATTTCTCATATTATTCGATTGATTAACAGTTTGAAATCGCTCTTATTTCTATTTATAATTTTCTAATTTTTAAATAAAAAAGATTTATGATTATGATATAGGCGGTAATCATAAATATATTACCAAATTGGGTTTTTTCTAAACGGAGCCTGGATGCTTCATTTTATCGGTCCAACCAAGCCAACCATAAATCATTCTAATTGAAAATATTAATCTGGATAACCCCCCAAAAAAAATGAAATGGATCTCTAATTGCACTTCATTAGACTTCACGCTACAAATTTTTGATAATTCAATCAATCTTTTTTTGGCGAAACAGAGGATATCTCGATCGGGCGAGAGAACGGGGGAATCCCATATGACCCAATATATTTGACAAGTCGCACTATACGTCAACCCAAACTGCATCTTCCTCCCCCGGATTTCGAAAAGGAACTCTTGGAACACCAATAGGCATTAAAGGAAAGAAAAAGAATTAAATACTATATTTCACTTTGATGTGGAAGCGTAATAGTGGTCTTAATAATATTGGCCTTTATCATATTTATCATATTTTATACATAGATAGAATTTTATACATAGATAGAATAAGGCCATAAAATAAAGAAAGACAGAATGAATGAAAGAGAATTCTTACCAATAGGTCCTTTGAATGATGAACAAATAGGAATGCGTTCATTCATAAAAAATAGGATCAACCCCCATTGCGTATTGATACTTATCGGGTATAGAATAGATCTGCTTCTCTTTTTTCTTCTGAGCCGAATTCTTCCCTTATTACTAATGGAATAGAACAAATATTAATCCTTTCTCCGAAAGAATCACCGAAAAGGGGAGGTATTCCAATGCAATAAAGTTACATAGTGTCTATTTTTCGTTGATAAAGGGGTATTTCCATGGGTTTGCCTTGGTATCGTGTTCATACTGTCGTATTGAATGATCCCGGTCGCTTGCTTTCTGTTCATATAATGCATACGGCTCTGGTTGCTGGTTGGGCCGGTTCAATGGCTCTATATGAATTAGCCGTTTTTGACCCCTCCGATCCCGTTCTTGATCCAATGTGGAGACAAGGTATGTTCGTTATACCCTTCATGACTCGTTTAGGAATAACCAATTCATGGGGCGGTTGGAGTATTACAGGGGGGACTATAACAAATCCGGGTATTTGGAGTTACGAAGGTGTGGCCGGGGCACATATTGTGTTTTCTGGCTTGTGCTTCTTGGCAGCTATCTGGCATTGGGTATATTGGGATCTAGAAATTTTTTCTGATGAGCGCACAGGAAAACCTTCTTTGGATTTGCCCAAGATTTTTGGAATTCATTTATTTCTCTCAGGAGTGGCTTGCTTTGGCTTTGGCGCATTTCATGTAACAGGATTGTATGGTCCTGGAATATGGGTGTCCGACCCTTATGGACTAACTGGCAAGGTACAACCTGTAAATCCGGCGTGGGGCGTGGAAGGTTTTGATCCTTTTGTTCCGGGAGGAATAGCCTCTCATCATATTGCAGCGGGGACATTGGGCATATTAGCGGGCTTATTCCATCTTAGTGTCCGCCCGCCCCAACGTTTATATAAAGGATTACGTATGGGAAATATTGAAACCGTCCTTTCCAGTAGTATAGCTGCTGTCTTTTTTGCAGCTTTTGTTGTTGCCGGAACTATGTGGTATGGTTCAGCAACTACTCCCATCGAATTATTTGGTCCTACTCGTTATCAATGGGATCAAGGATACTTCCAGCAAGAAATATATCGAAGGGTTAGTGCTGGGTTAGCCGAAAATCAAAGTTTATCAGAAGCTTGGTCTAAAATTCCTGAAAAATTAGCTTTTTATGATTACATTGGCAATAATCCGGCAAAAGGAGGATTATTCAGAGCGGGTTCAATGGACAACGGGGATGGAATAGCTGTTGGGTGGTTAGGACACCCTATCTTTAGAGATAAAGAAGGGCGTGAACTTTTTGTACGCCGTATGCCTACTTTTTTTGAAACATTTCCGGTTGTTTTGGTAGACGGAGACGGAATTGTTAGAGCGGATGTCCCTTTTAGAAGGGCAGAATCAAAGTATAGTGTCGAACAGGTAGGTGTAACTGTTGAGTTCTATGGCGGCGAACTCAATGGAGTGAGTTATAGCGATCCTGCTACTGTGAAAAAATATGCTAGACGTGCTCAATTGGGTGAAATTTTTGAATTAGATCGTGCTACTTTGAAATCCGATGGTGTTTTTCGTAGCAGTCCGAGGGGTTGGTTTACTTTTGGGCATGCTTCGTTTGCTTTGCTTTTCTTCTTCGGACACATTTGGCATGGTGCTAGAACCCTGTTCAGAGATGTTTTTGCCGGTATTGATCCAGATTTGGATGCTCAAGTGGAATTTGGAACATTCCAAAAACTTGGAGATCCAACTACAAGAAGACAAGTAGTCTGATGCAAGATTGCTTTGTTATTTTTCGCTTCTATTTTCTATTTGTGATTTGACATCGGATCGGCTGCTGGAAAAATCTTGATTAAAATCGCTGCCTTTTCCTTTTCTTTGATTCTTGTTCTTTCTTTATTTTAGTCGGGAGATGATTCCAAATAAACAGGTACGGAAGCTATAATTGTAAACCACGATCGAATTTATGGAAGCATTGGTTTATACATTCCTCTTAGTATCTACTCTAGGGATAATTTTTTTCGCTATCTTTTTTCGAGAACCGCCTAAAGTTCCAACTAAAAAATGAAATGATTTTTCATTATCTCAATTGAAGTAATGAGCCTCCCAATATTGGGAGGCTCATTACTTCAATCAGTCCCCGTGTTCTTCGAATGGATCTCTTAATTGTTGAGAGGGTTGCCCAAAGGCAGTATATAAGGCATACCCAGTAAAACTTACAAGTAAACCAGATATAGAGATGGCGACTAAGGTTGCTGTTTCCATTATTATATAATTTCAAGATCACAATGGATCTATGATAAGATCGTTTATTTACAGCGGAATGATATACAAAGTCAACAGATCTCACTGAATACAAAATAAGATTTATGGCTACACAAACCGGTGAGGGTAGTTCTAGATCTGGTCCAAGACAAACTGTTGTGGGGGAGCTTTTGAAACCATTGAATTCGGAATATGGTAAGGTAGCCCCTGGATGGGGAACGACTCCTTTGATGGGTGTCGCAATGGCTTTATTTGCGATATTCTTATCTATTATTTTGGAGATTTATAATTCTTCCGTTTTACTGGATGGAATTTCACTGAATTAGATTCACAAGAACCACGAAACCTCGCTTTTCAATACAAAAAGTGAAACTTTTAGTTCTCGGATCATTCTATTTCGGTAGTTCGACCGCGAAATTTATTTGTTTCTGTATTTCCGGAATATGAGTGTGTGACTTGTTATAATTGATCCTATTGATAGTACAGAAAATGGGTCTGTCATCTTGATCGAGATAGTTTTATCCCGTCGGATAGTCATTCTAGTATCTGGAGCACGGAATATATGAAATAGATCACAAAGTATTTGGACTATGATTCATACTTAATATTCAAACCTCGCGGCCGGACTCAAAAAAAATTCAAAGAAAGAGTTATATTATTTATAAATCGAAAGATTTTTTATTCTTTCAAACTCTCATTTAGTTTATACTTTTATTGATAAAAATTATTGATAAAAATCAAAGGACAAACCCTTCTTTTCTTTGTATTTTTATTTATTCTATTCATTGAATAAGCGATGATCCACTGGTTCTTACTCAAAGAATCTTTGGACTTAGTTTGAAGGTTTTATTGAATCATCGCGGTTCTGGTATGAATCTGAAGTTTCAATTGATTCATAGGGTCTTAACAAGAGAATTCCTAGCAAAAGTAAAGAAAACAAGAATAAAGCCACATTCCATAAAATAACAAATCAAAGCAAAGTAAGTAGGTAAATAGAAGATTCAAGAGGCCTGTAACGATCAACATAAAGACGAATGCGCCGACTTGATTTTTTGGCATTATAATTACAACTACAAAAAAGAGCTTTCGGATTTTTACTCTTTTGTGTCTTCAGATAAAATTGAATGAAAAGATTAAGAAGTTTCAAACTTTCTATTCCATATCCGTTTCAGCTATTACTTGTATTACTTGGGTGTTTTTGTTTGAGCTGTACGAGATGAAATTCTCATATACGGTTCTCAGGGGGGGAGTCCTCTTGGTTTACCTATCTCAATAAAGTCTATGATTGGTTCGAAGAACGCCTCGAGATTCAGGCGATTGCAGATGATATAACTAGTAAATATGTTCCTCCTCATGTTAACATATTTTATTGTCTAGGAGGAATTACGCTGACTTGTTTTTTGGTACAAGTAGCTACAGGATTTGCTATGACTTTTTACTATCGTCCAACTGTTACTGAGGCTTTTGCTTCTGTTCAATACATAATGACTGAAGCTAACTTTGGTTGGTTAATCCGATCAGTTCATCGATGGTCAGCAAGTATGATGGTCTTAATGATGATCCTACACGTATTTCGTGTCTATCTCACTGGTGGTTTTAAAAAACCTCGCGAATTAACTTGGGTTACAGGCGTGGTTCTGGCTGTGTTGACCGCATCTTTTGGCGTAACAGGTTATTCCTTACCTCGGGACCAAATTGGTTATTGGGCAGTCAAAATCGTAACAGGTGTTCCGGAAGCTATTCCAGTAATAGGGTCGCCTTTGGTAGAGTTATTGCGTGGAAGTGCTAGTGTGGGACAATCCACTTTGACCCGTTTTTATAGTTTACATACTTTTGTATTACCTCTTCTTACTGCTGTATTTATGTTAATGCATTTCCTAATGATACGTAAGCAAGGCATTTCTGGTCCTTTATAGAGAATATAGACCATAGCTATATTGTAACCAATAATTTCTCTTATTACTTGGGGGAGGAACAATAGTATTTCATTGCTACAAATATGGATTATTGAAAAAAAAAATAAGACATGTATTTGGATATTTCCTTTCAACTCCACAATATTCTATTATTTATTTGATATGACATGAATAGTTGAAGGGAATTGGAATTTCCCGAAGAGAAAATGGATTATGGGAGTGTGTGACTTGAACTATTGATTGGGCCGTGCAGAAATATGCCTTTATCTGCTACATTGGAATTCACAACCAAATGTGTCTTTGTTCCAACCACCGTGTAAGCCCCATACAAAGGATAGGCTGGTTCGCTTGAAGAGAATCTTTCTATGATCAGACCTGACGATGTTGTGTATAAAC